TATATGGACAGAAATCAATCGACCGGGATCATTCAATACGACAGTATGAACACGATACCAAGGCAAACCCATGGAAATACCTCTTTATCAAAGAAAAATAGACACTATGTAACTTTATTGCATTAGAAAAAACTATGCTATTGATATTCTCTTTTCAGTGGATTATCTCGAAGCAAGGGTTAATGTTAATATTTGTATTTGTTCTATTCTGTTGGTACTAATGGAACAATTCTGTTCGTAGGAACAAAGATAAACAGATCTATTCTATACCCAATAAGTACCAATACGCAATGGGGGTTGATCCCATTTTCTATGAGTGAATGCACCCATACTTGTTCATCATTCGAAGGCCCTATTCGTAAAAATTTTCCTTTATTCATTCTGTCTTCTTTTATGAACTTATCCAATCTAAGGATAAAATATGATGAAGGCCAATATTATGAAGACAATAAACTCATTGTTACGTTTCCATACCAAAGTGAAATAAAGTACTAAATTCTTTTTTCTGTTTTTTTATGCCTATTGGTGTTCCAAAAGTGCCTTTTCGAAATCCTGGAGAGGACGATATATCTTGGATTGACGTATAGTGCGGCTTGTCAGATATATTGGGTCATATGGTATTTTCCCGTTCTCTCCCTCGATCGAGATATCCTCTGTTTCGCCCAAGAAAGATTGATTGAATCATCAACAATTTGGAGCGTGAAGTTCAATTAGATCCATTTTATTTTTGGGGGGATCCAGATTAATATTATCAAATAATTTATGGTTGGCTTAGTTGGATCAATAAAATGAAGTATACAGGCTCCGTTTATAAAAAACCCAATTGGTAATATATGATTACTATATTGTATCATAAATGATTTTATTTATAAATAGAAATAGGAGTGATCTCAAACTGTTAATCAATCGAGTAATAGGATGAATACGTCGAATATTTGGTGAAGACATGAAATAAATAAAAAAAGGAAGTTGTAGTAAAAAGAAGTGGTATTGGGGGCATTTGTCCTATATGTGCAAATCGAAGTCGATCGGATCTTTACCCGGAGTAGAGCATAAACCTAAAAAAATTAAGAAGGCCCATTTAGAAACAAGAAAATGACATCGTGATTTGGATCGGATCTCGATGAGACAATACATCAATGATAAGTTAGTTCGATAAGTTTAATGAATTCTTTTTTTTTTTTATTTTATATATATTTATATATATTATATGGAAGGGTCAAAACTCATCTTTCTTGAAAAATCGAAGAAAAAGCCCCCTCGTTTTAGAAAGAGCTTGCTATGAAAAAAAGAGGGCTGGAATCTACACATTGATTCTTTTTCGCGATTTTTTTTAGAACCGTATGCATCAAAAGGTGCATGTACGGTTCCTGAGGGATACAATTTTATCCTAATCAACCGACTTTATCGAGAAAGATTACTTTTTTTAGGCCAAGAGGTTGAGAGCGAGATCTCGAATCAACTTATTGGTCTTATGATATATCTCAGTATAGAGGATGAAAACAAAGATCTGTATTTTTTTATAAATTCTCCTGGCGGATGGGTACTACCCGGAATAGCTATTTATGATACTATGCAATTTGTGCCACCAGAGGTACATACAATATGCCTGGGATTAGCCGCTTCAATGGGATCTTTTATCCTGGTCGGAGGAACAATTACCAAACGTCTAGCATTCCCTCACGCTTGGCGCCAATGAGTTTTTTATTTGATAGAAAAAAGCAGACTATGCCTTCGCCATATGAAATATGAATATTAAGTAATAATAGCATGGCACTTCGAATTCGATATGAGAAAATTCTTTATTGTTTTTTTTTTCAAAACATTAGATTATGTATCGAAAGAGAAGTATGAGATAAAGGGTATTTCCGATTTTATCTTATCTATCGGGAGTCCGTTTCAGCGTCACAAACTTTTTGTTTTCACACCAGAAGGCTCTTAACAATCTTTATGTTATGAAAGGATACGAAAATAAAAAATAATCTTATTTGGTTCTTATTTTATTTGATCAGATCAAAAAGAAACTTTGGGATTGCTGAATCATAGAGGAAATAAATATATAACGTAACGGAGCCATCATAGTATTTTTTAACTTCTCCGAAAGGAAGGGTGGTAATTGGATCATTTACCGATCTGGATCTGACAGATCCTACATTTTTCGATGGCAGGTAAAAGTCAATTCCATTGTAGAGCCGTATGCAATTCGCAAAAGATGCCTGTACGGTTGTTCAATTCTATCTTTTTTTCTTGTTATTCTTTATCTCTTCTCTTCGACTCATCATACGAGATAGAGAAATCATTTATTATGTTATATCATCAGGGTAATGATCCATCAACCGGCTGCCGCTTTTTATGAGGCACAAGCCGGAGAATTTGTCATGGAAGCGGAAGAACTACTGAAACTGCGCGAAATCATCACAAAGGTTTATGTACAAAGAACGGGCAAACCCTTATGGGTTGTATCCGAAGACCTGGAAAGGGATGTTTTTATGTCAGCAACAGAAGCCCAAACTCATGGAATTGTTGATCTTGTAGCGGTTCAATGAAAAAAGAAAGGATTTCGTGCAAATCCGTGATTTGAGATCTTCTTACCGGGTTTCATTTTCATTAAATTAAATAAAATGGGGGTAATTCATAATCATCCGGTTAGGATCGATCTAAACCAGTACATTATGTATATGATTCAGCATGCCAACTATTAAACAACTTATTAGAAACACAAGACAGCCAATCAGAAATGTCACGAAATCCCCCGCTCTTCGGGGGTGTCCTCAGCGCCGAGGAACATGTACTAGGGTGTATGTGCGACTCGTTCAGATCATGGACTGGGACGAAAAACAACTTTTCCAGTATCAATGATCAGTACCAGTGAATAGAATGGAAGAACTCCATTCACTATCTAAACTAAAAAAAAATAAAAAGATCTATCATATTCCCCTATTGTGTATTGTGTATGAAATTTATGGTTTCCGTCGGTGCAAATACAATCACCTAAATTTAAGATGATAAGCAATTCCCCATTGGCAAAAGGGTTATCCATTAAGCGGGGAAAATCAGCAGAAAGATTAGGCTCCCACTCTTGCAAGAACGGACTAACAGGGTCAGCTACTTAGCTAACCTTCATAATTAAATACCGTTACTGTATAGGTAGATCTCATTGTGAAAGACCTATTACTGGATAATTCATGGGTAGAGCCAAAGAGTGTGAACTGTACAAGTTACCAATAAGATTTATTAAATGAAGGAAGGAGCTCCGGTGTATAGAAAGGACCTCACCGTTTAAGAAGTAACCATAGAAACGATGGAACCCACTATTTCTTTATCCATTTAATTTCAAATTGACTACTTTTTTAGTTAATTTACTATGTTTTTGATACCTAGTATCAATACTATTTCTTATTTCGAGGTGAAATGCATAGAAAAAAGAAAAAAAAATCGTGGTCGGGAAGGTTATAGTAGCAAAAGCCATTGGAATTTTTATTTTATACATTGGAAGAATCCGCTTTGTTATTAATAGACCAGGAAAGGGTACAAGGATAACTGAAAGAAAGGAAATCAATTAGTTATTCATCAAAGTTTCATTTATTCAATGACCAGAACTAGACGAGGATATATAGCTCGTAGACGTAGAACAAAAATTCGTTTATTTACATCAAGCTTTCGAGGAGCCCATTCAAGACTTACTCGAACTATTACTCAACAGAAAATCAGAGCTTTGGTTTCGACTCATCGGGATAGAGATCGGCAAAAGAGAGATTTTCGTCGTTTGTGGATCACTCGGATAAATGCAGTAATTCACGAGAATGGGGCATCCTATAGTTATAGTAGATTTATACACGATCTGTACAAGAGGCAGTTACTTCTAAATCGTAAAATACTTGCACAAATAGCTATATCCAATAGGAATTGTCTTTATATGATTTCCAATGAGATCATAAAATAAAGAGATTGTAAAGAATTCACCGGAATGATTTAATGATTTAAATAAATGGAGTTCCCCGGAGAATGAACTCCGGGAAGGTAGATTATAAATTAGTATGAAAAAATATGATAAAGTCGTAAAAATGAAGGAATATGTTCAATAAAAAAAAAGATTTCTTCTTCTTCCCCGATTATTTTTGTTTCTTACAACACAACAATCAAATCTCGATTCTTAGATTTTTCGAACAAAACATCAAATCCGCGTTTGAGTTCGAATTGGAATTTCGATTCAATTGAAGAGTAAGCCTATTTATTTCTGGTTCTAAGACCAGTAGTTCTAGCGGTCGACTCGGTTCTTTCAAATTGTTTCTCATTATTAAGAAAAGGTAACGAAGATAAAATACGAGCTTGTTTTATAGCAATAGTAATTAATCGTTGTTGTTTCAAAGTCAATCTATTCACTCGTCTAGATAATATTTTTCCTTGTTCACTAATAAATCGACTAATTAAACTCATGTTTCTATAATCAATTCGATCCCCCGATTGGATCGGGGGCAAACGCCTACGAAAAGATCGCTTGGATTTAAGAAAAGGTCGCTTGGATTTATCCATGGTTTGTTTATTCCTTATCCCGAAAATCCTATTTCGTTCGGATCAAAAATGAATTAGAATTCAGAAATAGGATTTGGTTTATTTCTATTTAAATATATGTTATATATATTATATAATATTATATACTATATTATTTTACTATATTATTTTTACTGTTCCTTGGAAGGGTGACACACAGGCCCTCGGTTCGATCTATTTTTTTATCTCCCCATGAATCGTATGTTTATAACAATAGGGACAGAATTTTTGCAATTCCAATCGACCGGGCGTATTGTGTCGATTTTTTTCAGTAATATATCTGGAAATGCCTGTTGATTCCTTATTAACACCGCCTCGTACACAATTAGTACATTCCAAAAGAACCCTTATTCGGGCATCTTTACTCTTGGCCATGAACCTCCTTTGTTTTTTTTTTATTCATTCAAGTCTTCTATTTTCGATCCGAAGAAAGTAAGGAAAAAAAATAGAAGTTGCTAACTCAAAATCCAATTATGATATGAAGGATTTCGTTGTAATCAATATCAATAGAGTAATAGTAAATAATAAGTAATACAATGATTTCTAACTATAACTATATTTCTAATCGCAGTACAGTATTTAATTTAAGGATCTTGTATGATACTCTTGCACTAGACCAACATTTACATTTACGTTTTCCCTCTATTCTTAATTTGATTCGAGTCTGAACCCGAGTTTCGCTGAGGTTAAATCCACTTTTATTCTTTCTCTTACTCCTCCCTTATAAAATTCTAAAAAAGAGAAAAAAAGAGGAGGGGGAAAGGAATTAGTCACAGATATTTGATTGTATCTCTAATATTCTTCACCCCTTCTCATGTTAATTAAAAAAAGGGAATGTCAACGCATCCGGGAATAAACGATTAATCTCTATCAATAGACCTGCTAAGGACCCGAACCATATAGTACTTAGTACCGGTGCCGTGGAAAGATATGTTTTTAGATCTCGCATTTAAAATCCTCCTTATTTATTGTAATACATAATGGTAATACATATATGATCAGATGCATATGGACCACTTGTATTTGTACACAGAATTCCCGATTCAAATTGAAGATTCGCTAGATAAGATTTTCTTTTTCTTAAAACATAAAAAGAAGTTTCTTTACTCCTGAGCATTCCCCAAAAATATTCATTTATTTTTTATTTCATTTTTAGGGTGGGTTTCATATTTTATATGTATATAAGTCTTTTATTATTATATGTTAATATATAATAATATGATAAAAAAAAAAAGAAGAAATGGGAAGAAAAATTGTGTATATCAATGGAGGAAATAAGGATGTGGAAAACAAGACAGGTATTCTCTACAATGACACTGTAGACCAATTGAAAGGGATGTAGCGCAGCTTGGTAGCGCGTTTGTTTTGGGTACAAAATGTCACGGGTTCAAATCCTGTCATCCCTACCTATTACTTCTCCTCTGAGCAGTAACGAAGAATCAATTGAGATCAATTAAAATTGGATATACATAATTTTTCATTTTATGATACTATAATAGTATATGCATACAAGATGTGTTGGAGTTACAAAAAGAATCCTTTTCTTTATAGTCTTATCTATTGTGATAAGAAAACGCTCTTAGTTCAGTTTGGTAGAACGTGGGTCTCCAAAACCCAATGTCGTAGGTTCAAATCCTACAGAGCGTGATTCCGTTTTTGTTAGTTGGAATTACACTGAACTAACTTCACTAACTTGAACAGCAATCTGAATTTGACCTCCTGTGGATTAAAGAATAAAGAAAAGAGGAGGTCAATCAAAAAAAGAGATGTTAATTAATCAAAGGTCCAACTGATCACCACGTCTGTATTGTAAATATGCAGTTACGAATAATCCAGCCAAAGTAATAGGAATTAGACCTAAGACGATTCCAAATAGAAAAACTTCAATCATTTCATTTCAATTTGTTTGAAAAGGGGAAAAGAGAGGTAATATCTATCCCTAAATCTTAATCCGAATTGCCCATGAATCGCAATGACCAAGAATTGGCAATTGACACGGTAAGGAACTCATAGAATACATGGAATCTCACGGAAAGGTTTCTCTTTATGAATTGTTTATTCGATTAATTTCAAATAAGTCGTATCTTGCTTAGACCAATAAATAGGACTGAGGTTATAGTTGAAGCCGCTAGTAGAAAACCGAAATAACTAGTTATAGTAGGCATGAAGGAGCTAAATGAAATATGTTCTTTATTATACATATGTTTATAAAGCACTTACCTAAGTTTCCATTTTTGCGAGATACGAGGATAAACAAAAATACCAATTGAAAGAATAAGTTAAATTGAAAGTTTTTGATTCATCAATCAATTATTATAGGCGGCACTAACAAAGATAGAGTGACAGAGGTATAAAAAGAAATCGATTCATTATCTGTGGCATCTACCCATACCGTGATTCCGAATCAACAGATTCATTGAGCAACTCTTGAGTAAACTAATAATAAAATAAGAACTGTGCCGTGTAACTTCATTCAAAAATGAAACTTTCTTTGCGTCACTATGAAACAAAATTAGAAAATCATTTCTATTTTGATCATTTCTTTTTTAATTGTATCGAATACATTTTATATTTTGGAACGAAGAGTGCCCTTATAACAATAAAATCTTTTCTTTTACTTTTTACTTTAATTTGAACTCATTAGATTCAATAGTAGGTTCATTCACATAGTATCTCGAATGAGAAAAAAAAAAGATATCGCACGATCAGATCACTCGAAAAAATAAAATCTGTATTTTGGTTCAATTAGATTCTAAAAAATTCCTATTATCTTTTCCTTTATAGGTTCCACATTTTGTCTTTCCATATTATAACTTCTAGTTAGGTAGTTAGGTCAAGAAAGAACCCTTAGATCTAATACAACAATGCGTGCTTCGCGAATAATGATTGTTCCCATTATTTTATTCATTGTTCTCTTTCTTTCATCGAATACTATCTACTACTGTTACT